TAATCTTTTTATTAATATTTATTTGTTCCAAATAAATTTGAAAAGTCAATATAATTTATTACCTTTTTTATAAAAATTTTTAAATTTTATGTTACTAAAAAAAATGATGTAATCTTAGCAAGAACAGTTGACAAGTTTTAAACCTTATTGAAATGGGAAAAAAAAAACCTAAAATTCTTGAAAATATTTTTAACTTTTCAATTTTTGCATTTCACCTGTTTTCAGGAGAGATTGATTCCCATTTAATTTTTTTTTACAACTTAAGAATTTTGTTCAATAAAAATTTAATATTACAATAATTAATATTGATATATTGTATAATAAATATTTAATATATATATATAACATATAATGTGTGTTATGTATTTTTACATATATATTAATATATTAATTAATAATAATTAAATTAATATATAATAATTTATGAGATTAGATTAATTAATTAATGATTTAGTAATATAATGCACTATATTAATTAAACAAGTTTTACTTAAAAGATTCATATTAGGAATTATTTAAAGTTTATTAGTTTCGGTAATGTATATATATATTTATAAATATATAATTGATTTATAAATATAATAAATCAAATAATGATTATATAATATAAAAAAAATAATATTAATTAAATTAAAATATAAAAATTATATTTTAATTTAATTAATCTATTGATTATGAATACATCTATTATATATAAATATATTAATATATAATAAATAATATTATTAATTTTATATAAAAAAAAAAAATTAAAAAAAAAAAAAAAATTTAAAAAAAAAAAAAAAAAAAAAAAAACCTTTTTTTATATATATGTATATTTATTAATATATAATTAAACTTAATCTAGATAATTATATATTATGTTTATAATATATAAATGTGTTATTTTATGTATATTTAATTAATTATTGTTAATTTTTTGTTTTTATAATAAAATTATTATTAATTTTTATTTAACTTTATGAAATTTTAATATAAAAATTAATTTTAATTAAACTTTATTTTTATTAATATAAAGTTTAAAAAAATTTATTTGGGCAGAAATAATTTTAGATTTGATTTATTAATAACTCTTATTAATAAATTGAAGCTTTTTATGACAGTCAATTCTTTGAATTGATTTATAAATATTATTAATTAATATTTATTGTTTAATATTTTGTTATTAAATGTCATAAAATTAGATTATATTTATATTTTAATTATAATATATTTCTAATTTGTCGAAATCACTTAAAATCTACTGAACGATAGTATAAATTTTAATATTTCGATTAGTATAGGGAGGGATATCTTTTTTTTGAAAAAAAATCTTGTTTTTTTTATATTCATTAGATGTAAATAAATAGTTTATTTAATTTTATTTGTATTTACTTAAATATTTTCTAATGATTTTCCATTGGAAGATATATTTTTTTTTTTTGTAAAAAAAAAGTTAAATTATTAATTTTATATATAATAGTTTAATTTATTATAATTTTTGAAAATTTTTAGTTTTTTTTTAAAAAAAATATATTAAATTTAATCTTATATATTAATTAAATTTTCTTGTAAATATTTTTTTTATTTTGGTTGATTTAATTGATTATTTTAAATTAGATTTATTTAATATTTTTAAAAATAAAGTTTAATTCTAGTTTAAAGATTTATTTAATTTTTTTTTTACATGTAAATTTTTGTAGGATATTAGTTAAATTTTAAAAATTTAATTAAAGTGATTTATTCGCAGTATTTAATTTTAATAATTTAAGAAATTAAGAATTAGAAATAAATTTTAATATTAACAAATTTTGTGCCAGCAGTTGCGGTTATACAAAAGATATAAATGAATTTTATTAGTAAATAATTATATGAATTATTGATAAACTAAGATAGTATTTATTAGGTGAAATTTTAAGTATTAAATTAATTTATAAAAAAGTTTTTATTATTATGAAATTTATATTTAAACTAGGATTAGATACCCTATTATTTTAAATGTAAAAAGTTTTACTTAAGTAGTATTAGTTATGTTCTTGAAATTTAAAGATTTTGGCGGTATTTTAGTCTATTTAGAGGAACCTGTTCTGTAATTGATAATCCACGATTAACTTTACTTATTTTATAAATTTGTATACCGTCGTTATTAGAAAATTTTAGCAGAAAATAAATTTTTAATATTTTAAATTAAAAAATATATCAGATCAAGGTGCAGTATATATCTAAGAAGAAATGGGTTACAATAAATTTATTTATATGGATTAAAGTAAGAATAAACTTTATGAAGGTGGATTTAATAGTAATAAAATTTAATTAAATTTTATGATTTTAGCTCTAAAATATGTACATATCGCCCGTCGCTCTTATTATAAGGTAAGATAAGTCGTAACATAGTAGATGTACTGGAAAGTGTATCTAGAATGAACAAATTAGAGCTTGTTTTAGTAAAGCATTTTATTTACATTAAAAAGTTGTTGTGCAAATCAATATAATTTGAAATTAAAAATTTATTATTGAGTATTTATTTTTTTTTGTTTAATAAAAATAATTTTATTAATTTATTTTTTAAGTATATTTTATAGAAAAAATTTTGTTAATTATAGTTTATTTGTATTGTAAAAGATGATTGAAATAATATATTAATTATTTAAAAGTAAAATTTAATTTTTGTACCTTGTGTATCAGGGTTTATTAAATAAATATTAATTATTTTAATTTTCTCGATTTTAAGAGAGCTAATAAAGTATTTTTTTTATTGTAAAAAAACTATTTAAAATATTTTATTGGTAATGAAACGTTATTCGTTCTTAAATATATCTAGTTTATTTAGAAATGAATTTAATTCAAATATTTTAATTTTAATAAGTTAATTTGTTAATTTATTAAATTTTAATATTAATAATTAAAGGGATAAGCTTTTAATTAAAAATTTATAAGTTAAATAATAATTTATAAAATGTAAGTTTAGAAATATCTATCAATAATAATTTGTTATAATTAATTTAATATTAAAATATTATTTTATATAACTTTAAATTTTTTATAAATAAATAATTTTTAATTTTTAAAAATTAGATATAATGATAGAATTAGTATATATTTTAAATATTTAAATAATAAAATAAAAAAGATTATTTAAAGGAATTCGGCAAAAATTTTACTCGCCTGTTTAACAAAAACATGTCTTTTTGATATATATATAAAGTCTAGTCTGCCCACTGAAATTTTTAAATGGCCGCAGTATTTTGACTGTGCAAAGGTAGCATAATCATTAGTTTTTTAATTAAAAGCTCGTATGAAAGGCTGGACGAGGTAAAATCTGTCTCTATTTAATTTAAATTAGAATTTAATTTTTAAGTTAAAAAGCTTAAATATTAATAAAAGACGAGAAGACCCTATAGAGCTTTATAATTTATTTAATATAATTAATTAAGATTAATTTAGGTTTTATTAATATAATTATTTTATTGGGGTAATAGAAAGATTAAATAAATTCTTTTTTTTTATTTACATTGATTTATGAAATAAATGATCCATTTTTAATGATTATAAGATTAAGTTACCTTAGGGATAACAGCGTAATTTTTTTAGAGAGTTCATATCGATAAAAAAGTTTGCGACCTCGATGTTGGATTAAAGATTAGTTTAGGTGCAGAAGTTTAAATTTTTGGTCTGTTCGACCATTAAATCTTTACATGATCTGAGTTCAGACCGGCGTAAGCCAGGTCGGTTTCTATCTTTATTAAATTAAAATATTTTAGTACGAAAGGACCAAATATTTAATATATTTATATTTATATTTTTGAATATTATTATTATTTTGGCAGATTAGTGCAATGAATTTAGAATTCATATATGTAATTATTTTACAAATAATACTTGTTTTATATAGATTTAATTTTTTCTTTAGTTTGTATATTATTATTAATTATTTGTGTTTTAATTGGGGTTGCTTTTTTAACTCTTTTAGAGCGAAAAGTATTAGGTTATATTCAAATTCGAAAGGGACCTAATAAAGTTGGATTTATAGGAATTCCTCAACCTTTTTGTGATGCTATTAAGTTATTTTCTAAGGAACAAACTTATCCTTTATTATCTAATTATATTATATATTATTATTCTCCTATTATAAGATTATTTCTTTCTTTATTATTATGGGTGATTATTCCTTATTTTTTAATTTTATTTTCATTTAGATTAGGAATATTATTTTTTTTAGCTTGTACTAGTTTAGGGGTTTATACTGTAATAATTGCGGGTTGATCTTCTAATTCAAGTTATTCTTTATTGGGGGGATTACGTGCTGTTGCTCAAACTATTTCTTATGAAGTAAGATTAGCTTTAATTTTAATATCTTTTATGATTTTAATTGAAAGTTTTAGATTAATGGAATTTATACAATATCAAAAGTTTATTTGAATAATTTTTTTGTCTTTACCGTTAGGTTTTGTTTGATTTGTATCTAGATTAGCTGAAACTAATCGCACTCCTTTTGATTTTGCTGAGGGGGAGTCTGAGCTCGTTTCAGGATTTAATGTTGAATATAGAAGAGGGGGGTTTGCTTTAATTTTTTTATCTGAATATTCAAGAATTTTATTTATAAGAATATTATTTTGTGTAATATTTTTAGGGAGAGATTTAATATCAATTTTATTTTTTTTAAAGGTTGTTTTTTTAGCTTTTTCATTTATTTGAGTGCGGGGAACTTTACCTCGATATCGATATGATAAATTAATATATTTAGCTTGAAAAAGATTTTTACCTTTGTCGTTAAATTATTTGTTTTTATATATAGGTTTAAAAATATTATATTTTTCTTTATTAATTTAGTGAATTATTTTTAGTAAAAGTTAATAGAGGGTTTAACATCTTTATTATGTTTTCAAAACATATACTTATAACAAGTTCATTAACTAATTATATAATAAATTATCTCATATTTTTATGATTAAAGGGTTAATAAGAAAATAAATAAAATAAAGTACTGTTAAAATTTGCCCTGTAAAAATATAAGGATCTTCAACTGGTCGTATACCAATTCATGTTAATAAGATTACAATAATAAGAAAAAATCAAAATAAGATTTGATTAATAGGATAGAATTTTAAACTTTGAAAATTTCTTATTCTATAAAATGGTAAAATTATTAAAATTAAAATTGATATAACTAAAGCAATTACCCCTCCTAATTTATTAGGAATAGAACGTAGAATAGCATAAGCAAATAAAAAATATCATTCTGGTTGAATATGAACAGGAGTTACTAATGGATTTGCTGGTGTAAAATTATCCGGATCTCCCAAGTAATAAGGATTAAGAAGAGTGAGAATTGTTAATGTTATTAATAGTAAAATAAATCCTATTAAATCTTTAAATGAAAAGTAAGGATGAAAGGGAATTTTATCAATATTTCTATTTAAGCCTAAAGGATTATTTGAACCAGTTTGATGTAAAAATAATAAATGAATTATTACTATTGCAATAACAATAAAAGGTAATAAGAAGTGAATTATAAAAAAGCGAGTTAGAGTTGCATTATCAACAGCAAATCCTCCTCAAACTCATTGTACTAATATAGTTCCTAAATATGGAATAGCTGATAATAAATTTGTAATTACTGTAGCTCCTCAAAATGATATTTGTCCCCAAGGAAGAACATATCCTATAAAAGCAGTTCCTATCACTAAAAATAAAATAATTACTCCTACTATTCATGTATGAGTAAATTTATAAGATCCATAATATATTCCTCGACCAATATGAAGGTAAATACAAATAAAAAAAAATGAAGCTCCATTAGCATGAAGAGTTCGTAAAAGTCAGCCATAATTTACATCACGACAAATGTGTCTAATTCTATTAAAAGCTCTATCAATATTTGCAGTATAATGTATAGCTAAGAATAATCCAGTTGCAATTTGAATCACTAAACATAATCCTAATAATGATCCAAAATTTCATCATAATGAAATATTAGTTGGGCTAGGTAAATCAATTAATGCTCCATTAGCAATTTTAAATAAGGGGTGGTTGATTCGTATAGGTTTATTCATTAAAATTTTTGTCGTAATGGTCCATAATTAATATCAGTAATTTTTACTACTGCAATTAATGTTAAAAATAAATAGTTTACTAATATTAATGTAATTATATTATTAGGGGTATTATAAATTATATTTAATCTAATTAAATTTTCATTTTTTAATATTAATATATCATTAATTATTTCTATTATATTAGAATTTTTAAATAAAGGATTTATATATATATAATCAATAAAAAAGTAAGATATTATTATAATTGAAATTGTAATTATAATAAAAATAGATGTTTTTATTGAAAAATTAAATATTTCATTTGAAGCTAATCTTGTTATATAAATAAATAATACCAATATTCCTCCAATTATTACTAAAAATAGAATATAAGAAAATCAATAAGAATATGAAAATATTCCTGATATTAATGAAATTAATAAGGTTTGAATTAATAAAATTAAACCTATTGATATAGGGTGATTTAAAAATATAAATGTAATTGTTATTGTTAATCTTAATAATAATAATAAATAATAAATACAGAGAATAGTTTAATAAAAATATTAATTTTGGAGATTAATGATAAAAGATTACTTTTTTCTCTGAAGTTTTAAAAGATATTTCTTATGTTTGATTTACAAGACCAATATTTTAAATTAAATTATTAAAACTTATTATTTATATGTTAAATGTTTTAGTCTTTATTTTTATATTTTTTACCGGTATAATAGTGTTTTCTTCTAAACGAAAACATTTACTTTTAATATTATTGAGTTTAGAATTTATTATTTTATCTTTATATATATTAATATTTATTTATTTATCAATATTTAGTTATGAATATTATTTTAGAATAGTATTTTTGACTTTTTGTGTATGTGAAAGTGTTTTAGGTTTATCTATTTTAGTTTCTTTAATTCGAACTCATGGAAATGATTTTTTTTTTTCAATAAATATATTATGTTAAAATTTTTATTTATAATATTATTTATGATTCCTTTATGTTTTAAAAAAAATAGTTTTTGATTAAATCAATCAATATATTTTATTATAAGATTTATATTTATAATAATAGGAAGATTTAATTATTTATGAATAAATATTAGATATTTTTTTGGATCTGATTTATTGTCTTTTGGTTTAATTTTATTAAGTTTTTGAATTTGTTCTTTAATAATTATAGCAAGAGAATCTATTAATAAAAAGAATTTTTTTATGAATTTTTTTTTATTTATATTATTAATATTATTATTATTTTTATATTGTACATTTAGATCTATAAATTTATTTTTATTTTATTTTTTTTTTGAGTGTAGTTTAATTCCAACATTAATTTTAATTATAGGATGGGGATATCAACCAGAACGATTACAAGCAGGGATTTATTTATTATTTTATACTTTATTTGCTTCTTTACCAATAATAATTGGGATTTTTTATTATTATAATAATTATATAACATTAGATTTTTTTTTTTTTAATAATTTATATTATTTTAATATATATATATATATTTGTATAATTTTTGCTTTTTTAGTTAAAATACCTATATATATAGTTCATTTATGATTACCTAAAGCTCATGTTGAAGCTCCAGTTTCAGGTTCAATAATTTTAGCTGGAATTATATTGAAATTAGGAGGTTATGGTTTATTACGTGTATTAAGAATATTTTTATTTATTGGAATATCTATATCTACTTTATTTGTAAGAATTAGATTAGTTGGTGGAATATTAGTAAGTTTAATTTGTTTACGACAAACAGATCTTAAACTATTAATTGCTTATTCTTCTGTTGCTCATATAGGGTTAGTTTTAGGAGGAATTATGACTTTTAATTATTGAGGATTTTGTGGTTCTTATATAATAATGATTGCTCATGGATTATGTTCTTCAGGTTTATTTTGTTTAGCTAATATTTCTTATGAACGTATAAATAGTCGTAGAATATTTATAAATAAGGGATTAATAAATTTAATACCTAGTATAACTTTATGATGATTTTTGTTAAGATCTTCTAATATAGCTGCTCCTCCTTCAATGAATTTAATAGGGGAAATTAGATTATTAAATAGATTAATTTCTTGGACTTGATTATCAATTTTTGTTTTAATGTTTTTATCTTTTTTTAGAGCTGTATATACATTGTATTTATATTCATATAGTCAACATGGGAAGATTTATTCAGGTAAATTTGCCTGTTCTTCAGGATATATTCGTGAATATTTATTATTATTTTTACATTGATTTCCTTTAAATTTATTAATTGTTAAAAGAAATTTTTTTATATTATGAATTTAAATTTAAGTAATTTAATTAAAATTTTGATTTGTGATGTCAAATATATAAGTATAAATCTTATCTTAGATCATTAATATTATTTCAATTTGTATTATTAGTTCTATTAGTTTATTTATAATTAGAATAAGATTATTTTGTTTAAGTTTAAAATTTCTATTATTAGATTTTACAATTTTTATTGAATGAGAATTATTAAGTTTAAATTCTAGTTCAATTGTTATAAGAGTATTATTTGATTGAATATCTTTAATATTTATAAGTTTTGTTTTATTTATTTCTTCAATAGTAATTTTTTATAGTAATCAATATATAGAAGGAGATTTAAACATTAATCGATTTATTATATTAGTTTTAATGTTTGTTTTTTCTATAATATTATTAATTATTAGTCCTAATTTAATTTCAATTTTATTAGGATGGGATGGATTAGGATTAGTTTCTTATTGTTTAGTAATTTATTATCAGAATGTAAAATCTTATAATGCTGGAATATTAACAGCATTAATAAATCGAATTGGTGATGTTATATTATTAATTGCTATTTCTTGAATATTAAATTATGGAAGATGAAATTATATTTTTTATATGGATTACATAAAAAATGATTTATATATACAAATTATTGGTTTATTAGTAATAGTAGCTGCAATAACTAAAAGTGCTCAAATTCCTTTTTCTTCATGATTACCTGCGGCTATAGCAGCTCCTACTCCAGTTTCTGCCTTAGTTCATTCTTCTACTTTAGTTACAGCTGGGATTTATTTATTAATCCGATTTAATGTAATTTTAAATGAAAATTTATGTATATTTTTATTATTAATTTCAACTTTAACTATATTTATAGCTGGGTTAGGTGCTAATTTTGAATTTGATTTAAAAAAAATTATTGCTTTGTCAACTTTAAGTCAATTAGGTTTAATAATAAGAATTTTATCTATAGGAAATTATAAGTTAGCTTTTTTTCATTTATTAACTCATGCATTATTTAAAGCTTTATTATTTATATGTGCTGGGGCTATTATTCATAATTTAAAAGATATACAAGATATTCGTTTTATAGGTAATTTAATAGTTCAAATACCTCTTACTTGTATTTGTATAAATGTATCTAATTTAGCTTTATGTGGAATACCTTTTTTAGCTGGTTTTTATTCTAAGGATTTAATTTTAGAGATTGTTTGTATAGATTTTGTAAATATATTTATTTTTTTTATATTCTTTATTTCTACAGGATTAACTGTATGTTATTCTTTTCGTTTATGTTATTATTCAATTACTGGTGATTTTAATTTTTATTCCTTTCATTCATTAAATGATGAAGGTTGAATTATATTAAAGAGTATATTAATGATGTTAATTTCTGTAATTTTTATAGGAAGAATATTAAGATGATTTATTTTTCCAACTCCTATTATAATTTGTTTACCTATTGAATTAAAAACATTAGCTTTAACTGTTAGAGTAATTGGAGCATGATTAGGGTATGAATTATCTAAATTTTCTATTAGATGATTAAGTAATTCTTTAAAATTTTATCAATATAGATATTTTTTTGGTTTTATATGATTTATACCAAATATTTCAACTTTTTCAATAAATTATATACCTTTAGTGATAAGTTATAATTTATATAAAAGTTTTGATCAAGGTTGAAATGAATATTTTGGAGGTCAAGGAATATATGAAAATATAAAAAAAAATTCAATTTTTTTCCAATTTTTACAAAATAATAATATAAAGATTTATCTAATTTTAATTATTTTATGATTAGTAATATTATTAATTTTTATATTTATTTATTTAAATAGCTTATTTATTAGAGCATAATATTGAAGATATTAAGGAAATTATTAAAATTTTTAAGTATTTATAAAAATAGAATATTTTATTTTTACAGTGAAAATGTAATGTTTTAAATTAAACTATATAAATTAGAAATATAAACGGAATTTAACCGCTAAAGAAAAAAGTTAGCAGCTTTCTCTTGATCATCATATTTCTTTAATTGGAATAAAAATTCAATGATATCATTAACAGTGATATGCCTCTATTTGGCTTCAATTAATATAAATAAGGGTATTTAATATACCAAATTTTTAGGTCGAAACTAAATGTAATTTTTTACTTCTTATTTTAAGATAAGTTGGTATTCCAACACTTTTTGAATGCAAATCAAATGTTATTTTTAACTATTATCCTAATTTGCTCAATTTAAAGCTCCTTGATTTCATTCATGATATAAACCAATTAGTAAAATAAATAAAAAAAAGAATCTTACTATTAATCAAGAGATTAAATTAGAAATTTTTATAATTATAATTATAGGTATTAATAAAGCAATTTCTACATCAAAAATTAAAAAAATTACTGCAATTAAAAAAAATTGTAATCTAAAAGGTAATCGAGCAGAATTTTTTGGATCAAATCCACATTCAAAAGGAGAATTTTTTTCTCGGTCTATAAAAGTTTTTTTTGATAAAATATTGGCTAAAAATATTACTACTATTGAAAGTACTATAATAATATTTCTTATTATAAAAATGATAAAAATTACTTATACTAAAAATAGTTAGACCATTTGATTGGAAGTCAAATATACTTTTTATACTATATAAATTAATTAACTACCTCATCAATAAATTGAAATATATAAAAATAATCATACTACATCAACAAAATGTCAATATCATGCTGCAGCTTCAAATCCAAAATGATGAATTGATGAAAAATGATTAAAAAAATGACGAATTAAGCATACAAGTAAAAACATAGTTCCAATAATTACATGTAAACCATGAAATCCTGTTGCTATAAAGAAAGTTGATCCATAAACTGAATCAGCAATTGTAAAAGGAGATTCAATATATTCAAATGCTTGTAGAATTGTAAAATAAATTCCTAATAATACTGTAAATAATAATCCTTGTAAAGATTGGTTATAATTATTTTCTATTAAACTATGATGAGCTCATGTAACTGTAACTCCTGAAGTTAATAAAATTAATGTATTTAATAATGGAATTTGAAGGGGGTTAAAAGTTTCAATTCCAGCAGGAGGTCATATATTTCCAAGTTCAATTGCTGGTGATAAACTTCTATGGAAAAATCCTCAAAAAAAAGATAGAAAAAAGAATACTTCTGAAGTAATAAATAAGATTATTCCTCATCGTAATCCTATTGTAACAACATAAGTATGAAGACCTTGAAAAGTCCCTTCTCGTGTGATGTCTCGTCATCATTGAATTATTGTTAAAATAGTTACTAATATACCAATTATTAAAAGATTTATATTATATTGATGAAATCATTTTACTAATCCTCTTACTATTATTATTGCTCCTAATGCTCCCGTTAAAGGTCATGGACTATAATCTACTAAATGATAAGGATGATTTGAATGTGTTGACATTAATTGATTAAATTACTTCTCTTGAATAAAGTGTTCTTAAAATTGCAAATACATATGATTGAATAATTGAAACTGCAAATTCTAAAGTTAACAATAAAATTTGTACAATAATTAATAATGATAATAAAGAAGAATTTATTATAGGACCGGTATTTCCTAATAATGTTAATAATAAATGTCCGGCAATTATATTTGCTGCTAATCGAACTGCTAAAGTTCCTGGTCGAATAACATTACTAATTGATTCAATACATACTATGAAAGGTATTAAAACTGGGGGAGTACCTTGAGGAACTAAATGAGCAAATATATGTTGAGTATTATTAATTCATCCAAATAATATAAAACTTAATCATAAAGGTAAAGCTAAAGATAGTGTTATTGATATATGACTTGAACTTGTATAAATATAAGGAAATAATCCTATGAAGTTATTAAATAAAATAAATGAAAATAAAGAAATAAAAATAAATGTTCTTCCTTTTTGGTTATATGGTCCTAATAATGTTTTAAATTCTTTATGTAAAGTTAATAAAATATTAATTCAAATAATATTAAATCGTGAAGGAATAAATCAATAAGTTATTGGAATTAACAGTAATCCTATAATTGTGCTTATTCAATTTAATGATAAATTTAAAATATTTGTTGATGGATCAAATGATGAGAATAAATTTGTTATCATTTTCAGTTTAAAATTTTTTTAATATAATTATTATTATTTAAATTTCTTTTAGTATTTTTAATTAAAAATATATAGTAATTTAAAAAATTAAATAAGAAAAAAATAAATGTAAATATTAGATATAAAAACAATCAATTTATTGGAGCTATTTGTGGTATTAAAGAATATTAATTAATTAATAATTTTAGTTTGACATTCTAATGTTATATATTTAACTAATTCTTTTTACTTAAAATAATTTTATTTTAAAATATTTAAATATATTTAGTTAAAGTTTAATTTAAAGTATAATAATTTATTATAAAATTAGTATTTATTAGCCCTTTTCATCAGAAGTAGTTGCTAATTTACTATGAAATGGTTTAAGAGACCAACACTTGCTTTCAGTCATCTAATGAATTTTCACTTATTTTAGTGATTCATTTCACAAAAGTGTTAGTTGGAATACTTTCAATTACAATAGGTATGAATCTATGATTAGCCCCACAAATTTCTGAACATTGTCCGTAGAATAGTCCTGATCGATTTATGAAAAAATTAGATTGATTTAATCGCCCGGGGGTAGCATCAATCTTAACTCCTAAAGCAGGAATAGTTCATGAATGAATGACATCTGTTGCTGTTACTAATACTCGAATTTGAGTGTTGAAAGGTAATATAATTCGATTATCTACATCTAATAATCGAAAACCATTAATTTCTAATTCATTTGTTGGAATTATATATGAATCAAATTCAAGTTTTTTGAAATCAGAATATTCATAACTTCAGTATCATTGATGACCAATAGATTTTAATGTAATTGAAGGGTTTCTAACTTCATCTAATAAATATAATAATCGTAAAGAAGGTAGAGCAATAAAAACTAAAGTGATAGCCGGTAAGACTGTTCAAATTACTTCAATTGTTTGTCCTTCTAGTAAATAACGATTAATATATTTATTAAAAAATAAAGTTATTATTAAATATCCAACTAGTATAGTAATTATTGTTAAAATTATTATAGTATGATCATGAAAAAATGTAAGTTGTTCTATCAAGGGGGAAGCACTATCTTGTAAACTTAAGTTAGACCATGTTGCCATTTTCTAATAAAAGTGAAGAACTTTATATATGAAGCTTAAATTCATTGCACTAATCTGCCATATTAGAAATTAGATAGTATCGGTAGTTCAGAATATCTATGTTCAGCCGGAGGATAATTTTGAAATCATTCAATAGAAGTTGATATTTGATTTGAAAAAATTACTAACCGTTGAGAGGCAAATCTTTCTCAAATAATGTAAATTAATAAAAGTACTCCAATAAAAGAAATTGTAGAACCAATTGATGAAACAATGTTTCATGATGTATAAGCATCAGGGTAGTCTGAATATCGTCGTGGTATTCCATTTAACCCTAAAAAATGTTGAGGGAAAAATGTTAAATTTACTCCAACAAATATAATAATAAATTGAATTTTTAATAAGTTATTATTTATTCTTAATCCTGTAAATAAAGGGAATCATTGAATAAACCCAGCTATAATTGCAAATACAGCTCCTATAGATAGTACATAGTGAAAATGAGCAACAACATAGTATGTATCATGAAGAATAATATCAATAGATGAATTAGCTAACACTACTCCTGTTAAACCCCCTACTGTAAATAAAAATACAAATCCTAAAGCTCATAATAATGAGGGACTATAAGATATTTGAGCTCCATGAAGTGTTGCTAATCAAGAAAAAATTTTAATTCCAGTTGGAACGGCAATAATTATTGTAGCTGAAGTAAAATAAGCTCGAGTATCAACATCTATTCCAACTGTAAATATATGATGAGCTCAGACTACAAATCCTAATAATCCAATAGCTAATATAGCATAAATTATTCCTAATGAACCAAAGGTTTCTTTTTTCCCTCTTTCTTGGCTAATAATATGGGAAATTATCCCAAATCCTGGTAAAATTAAAATATAAACTTCTGGATGTCCAAAAAATCAAAATAAATGTTGATATAAAATTGGGTCTCCTCCTCCTGCAGGGTCAAAAAATGAAGTATTTAAATTTCGATCTGTTAATAACATTGTAATAGCTCCAGCTAATACTGGTAATGATAGAAGTAGTAATAAAGCAGTAATTCCTACTGATCAAACAAATAAAGGCATTCGGTCAAAAGTTATACCAATTGATCGTATATTAATAATAGTTGTAATGAAATTTACAGCTCCTAAAATTGAAGATACCCCTGCTAAATGTAAACTAAAAATAGCTAAATCAACAGAAGCTCCAGCATGGGCAATTCCAGATGAGAGGGGTGGGTAGACTGTTCATCCAGTACCAGCTCCTCTTTCTACTATTCTTCTCATTAAGAGAAGTGTTAAAGAAGGAGGAAGTAATCAGAAACTTATATTATTTATTCGAGGAAAAGCTATATCAGGAGCCCCTAATATTAAAGGAACTAATCAATTTCCAAATCCTCCAATTATAATAGGCATTACTATAAAAAAAATTATAATAAATGCATGAGCAGTTACAATAACATTATAAATTTGATCATCACCAATTAATGCTCCAGGATTTCCTAATTCAGCTCGAATTAGTATACTTAATGAAGTCCCTACCATTCCTGATCATGCTCCGAAAATAAAATATAATGTACCAATATCCTTATGGTTTGTTGAAAATAATCATTGTCGCGGTAAAATGGCTGAGCTATTAGGTAATAAACTGTAAATTTATTTAGGAAATTTTAATTTCTTTTACCATTCAAAGTTTTATAGTTTAAAGTAAAATATTAAATTGCAAATTTAAAGATAAATATAATTTTTAAAACTTATACATATTCATGAAGTTTAACTTTAGCCTAAGGCTTAAAGCAGTAATCTTTATTTACAGCTTTGAAGGCTATTAGTTTTGGGGTTTAACTTAAATCCTTTTAATATAAATTGAAAAAGATTGTAGATAGAATTAAACCATTGATTGAAATAAATGATAAGATTGTTATAGTTATATTTGTTTTTAAATTTGAATTTATTAGAATATTATAATTCAATTCATTGTGAGATAAAATTAATCTTGTATATGCAATTCGTAGATAAAAAAATAAAGTAATTAAAGTCATTATAATTATAAAAAATAATAAATATATGTAATTACTACTTAAATATTGAATTAATATTCATTTTGGTAAAAATCCTAAGAAAGGAGGCAATCCTCCTAATGAAAGTAAATTTAATAATAAACTAAATTTAATAATTGGATTTTTGTTTATAAAAGTATATATTTGTTTTAAATGGAAAATTTTGAAATAATTTATTATATAAATTAATGTTAATGAGATGAATGAATATATAGAAAAATATAAAATTCAAATTATTTCGCTATTTAAAAAAGATCTTACTATTCATCCTAAATGATTAATTGAAGAATAAGCTATAATTTTACGTAATCTAGTTTGATTTAATCCTCCAATTCTTCCAATTAAAGTTGATATGATAATAATAAAGATAATATAATTAGAATATTTAATTGTATATGATAATAATATTATTGGTGCAATTTTTTGTCATGTTATTAAAACTAGACTATTCATTCAATTTATTCCTTCAATAATTTCAGGAAATCAAAAATGGAAGGGGGCAGCTCCCATCTTTAATAAAAGAGATGAATTAATTATTATTATTATAAATACATTAATATTTAAAATATCACTAATTAAATTATTTGTTATTATAATTATTAGAATTGAAAACAAAAAAATTGTTGAGGCTAAGGCTTGTACTAGAAAATATTTGATTGAAGATTCAGTTGAATAGGAATTGTTTTTAGATTTTAGTAATGGAATAAAAGATAATAGATTAATTTCTAGACCTATCCAAGTTCCTAATCATGTATAAGATGAGATTGAGACTATTGTTCCTATAAATAATGTTAATATGAAAATTAATTTATAAGTATTGATTATTAAAAAAAAAAGGATTAAAACCTTTATGTTCAGGGTATGAACCTGATAGCTTTATTAGCTTATCTTTTTGATAAGGGTACATTTTAGTATATGATGTATAAAAGTTTTTGATATTTTTGGAAGTAGTTTAATTCTACTAAATGTAATTATAATGAAGGTAAAAATTTACATAATTTATTCTATCAAAATAATCCTTTCAGGTCAGGCACTTCATT